ATAGACTAAGAAATGACAAATCGGTCTTTTTTGTTTAACTCAAAAATGAGCAATTCTATAAGGTTGAATAAAAATTCAATTAATCATTTGATATAATTGCTATGCTTAGTGTGCGACTCGTCGTTAAGGTTTGGATTCAAAATAAAAACGATCAGCCCATACATAATCTGAACCAATAATTATAAAATTAATAACCAACTCACCGCTTCGCATTATCCGGATCTAAAAAACCAACCAGACAAGATATGTTATATTGGTCATATCGTTGTAGCAACTGAAATCTTTTTTTGCATAAAAAAAACAATCCGATTATGTGTTGTGAAGCAATAAAAGTATGCGGATAAATGGAAGGATGAAAGAAAAAGAGAGATAAAAAGAATATGAATGATATATGATTCCAATATGTATGTAATATGTAAGGTCTATGGGTCATCTCATAAAAGGGAGTGTAATAAAGCATCAAGAATGATGGGTTCATAATTAGATGAATTTGTTCATATAACAAAAAAGACAAGAGCCCCGAGCCAATAAAAACTGAGAAGATTGACTCAAGAACAAATTTTATTAAGGGCTCCATTGTAGAATTAAGACCTAACCATTAATCGAGAGGCAATGGGAACGAGGGAACCCATGAATACATAATATTTTATTGAAAATGAATCCTAATAATTCATTGGGTAGGATGGCGGAAGGAACCTAAGACCAATCCTTTTGTTGTGAGAAAGCGGTTCATGGGCTAACCCGAGAACCGAAACACATATTAAAAGAGTAAATATTCGCCCGCGAACGTTTCCATTTTATTAGATTTCTAAAGTTGGGTAGATCAAATATAATAATAGATAAAAAAAGAAAAGTCAAAACAAAATAAAAAAGATTTGTTATAATCTTATAAAAGAAACAAAAAACAAAACGACATTATAGTATCTATAACATTTTTTAGAAAACTATAATAAAAAAATTATTCTAGAATATATAAATACATATTTAGTTTTCTATCAAAAGAAGATATACAAATTTATAAAATTTCTAATAAATTAAATGAAATCTCAAAGAATCCCATGATTCAGTCTAGTATTCAGTAAATACATGTATATTTTTTTTTTTCGTTTCATTCGCGAGGAGCTGGATGAGAAGAAACTCTCATGTCCGGTTCTGTAGTAGAGATGGAATTGAGAAACAACCATCAACTATAACCCCAAAAGAACCAGATTTCGTAAACACCATAGGGGAAGAATGAAAGGAATATCTTATCGAGGCAATCGTATTTGCTTCGGTAAATACGCTATTCAGGCACTTGAACCCGCTTGGATCACATCTAGACAAATAGAAGCGGGACGAAGGGCAATGACACGAAATGCACGACGCGGGGGAAAAATATGGGTACGTATATTTCCAGACAAACCCGTTACAATGAGACCCACAGAAACACGTATGGGTTCAGGGAAAGGATCCCCCGAATATTGGGTAGCTGTTGTTAAACCAGGTAGAATACTTTATGAAATGGGTGGGGTAGCAGAAAATATAGCCAGAAAAGCTATTTCAATAGCGGCGTCCAAAATGCCTATACGAACCCAATTCATTATTTCGGGATAGAAATGTAGAATCAAAGGAAAGCGGTCTTTGTTTGAGATGAAAAAAAAAAAACAATTGCATATTTCTTTTTTTTGGACAAACAATATTTCTTTTTTTTTCTTCGCCCTTTGCATTGAAAGAAGAGATTCAAAACTAATATGATTCAACCTCAAACCCTTTTGAATGTAGCGGATAACAGCGGAGCCCGAGAATTGATGTGTATTCGAATCATAGGGGCTAGTAATCGACGATATGCTCATATTGGTGACGTTATTGTTGCTGTAATCAAGAAAGCCGTCCCAAATGCACCTCTAGAAAGATCAGAAGTGATCAGAGCTGTAATTGTACGTACTTGTAAAGAACTCAAACGAGAAAACGGTATGATAATACGATATGATGACAATGCTGCGGTTGTTATTGATCAAGAAGGAAATCCAAAAGGAACTAGAATTTTTGGTGCGATTGCCCGAGAATTAAGACAGTTAAATTTCACTAAAATAATTTCATTAGCACCTGAAGTATTATAAAATGAGACCCTGAGATAGTTATAGTATTTGAATGAAATTAATTAAATTAGTAGATTGTGTATCACGCATATACCTTTATAAATTCGTAACTATTTAATAAAATAATAAAAAAGCATGTTGATTAGATTCAAATTCAAAATAAACAAAAATTTTCGTTTATTATGGGTAAGGACACTATTGCTAACATAATAACCTCTATTCGCAATGCTGACATGAATAGAAAAGGAATTGTTCGAATACCATCTACTAACATCACCGAAAACGTTGTTAAAATACTTTTACAAGAAGGTTTTATTGAAAACGTAAGGAAACATCAAGAAAGCAACAAGGATTTTTGGGTTTTAACCCTACGACATAGAAGGAATAGGAAAGGACCATATAAAACTATTTTAAATTTAAAACGGATCAGTCGACCTGGTCTACGAATCTATTCTAACTATCAACGAATTCCTAGAATTTTAGGCGGGATGGGGATTGTAATTCTTTCTACTTCTCGGGGTATAATGACAGACCGAGAAGCTCGACTACAGGGAATCGGCGGAGAAATCTTGTGTTATATATGGTAATCTTTCTAATATTCGAATTATACACAGAACTTCCCTATTTGTAAAAAAAAGAAACAAGAGTTGGGTTTCTAATATAACTACATCCAATTCTAGGTTACGTTTCAGGAAGGATTCGACATAGTTTGATACATCTACTAGGTCATATAGAGTCAAAATTGCAGGAAGTTGTTACGATTGAACCGGCGTAAAATTTAGAGAATACAAAACAAAGATTCTAATGATTAGGTGAAGTAGTCTTTTCAATTGCAATATTCATTTTTTTGTAGAGATACAATTCGAAATAGGAAATTTCAAGAAACCCATTTTCTTCCAATAAGTGGATTCGTAATTAAGGTAAGGAATGAACAATATGAAAATAAGGGCCTCCATTCGGAAAATTTGTGAAAAATGTCGACTGATCCGTAGGCGGAGACGAATTATAGTAATTTGTTCCAATCCGAGACATAAACAAAGACAAGGATAATCTTTATAAAAAAAGGACCCCTAAATAAAAGCCACCCACAATATACACATAAAAAAAAGAAATTAAAGGATCCGTTTTGACATGAAATGGATATATCCATATATCTCTGACTTAGATTTATGAGATGATAAAATATGGCAAAACCCATACCAAGAATCAGTTCACGTAGGAATGGACGTATTGGTTCACGTAAAAGTACGCGTAGAATACCAAAGGGAGTTATTCATGTTCAAGCAAGTTTCAACAATACAATTGTTACTGTTACAGATGTACGGGGTCGGGTAATTTCTTGGTCCTCCGCCGGTACTTGTGGATTCAAGGGTACAAGAAGAGGGACACCATTTGCCGCTCAAACCGCAGCAGGAAATGCTATTCGGGCAGTAGTGGATCAGGGTATGCAACGAGCGGAAGTTATGATAAAGGGCCCTGGTCTCGGAAGAGATGCAGCATTAAGAGCTATTCGTAGAAGCGGTATACTCTTAAGTTTCATACGGGATGTAACCCCTATGCCACATAATGGCTGTAGGCCCCCTAAAAAACGACGTGTGTAAAAATAAACATTGAAGAGAAATTTCAAGAGAAATAAATAATTCAATGATTCGATCAAATAATATTACTATGGTTCGAGAGAAAATAAGCATATCGACTCGGACACTAAAGTGGAAGTGTGTTGAATCAAGAGCAGACAGTAAGCGTCTTTATTATGGACGCTTTATTCTGTCTCCACTTATGAAGGGACAAGCCTATACTATAGGCATTGCGATACGAAAAGCTTTGCTTGGAGAAATAGAGGGAACATGTATCACACGTGCAAAATCTGAAAAAATACCACATGAATACTCTACCATAGTCGGTATTCAAGAATCTGTACATGAAATTTTAATGAATTTGAAAGAAATTGTATTGAGAAGTAATCTGTATGGAACTCGTGATGCGTCTATTTGTGTCAAGGGTCCTGGATACGTAACTGCGAAAGACATCATCTTACCACCTTCTGTGGAAATCGTTGATAATACACAGCATATAGCTAACCTAATGGAGCCAATTAATTTGTGTATTGAATTAAAGATCGAGAGGAATCGCGGATATCGTATACAAACGCCAAATAATTTTCAAGACGCAAGTTATCCTATAGATGCTGTATTCATGCCTGTTCGAAATGCGAATCATAGTATTCATTCTTATGTAAATGGGAATGAAAAACAAGAGATACTTTTTCTCGAAATATGGACCAATGGAAGTTTAACTCCTAAAGAAGCACTTCATGAAGCCTCTCGGAATTTGATTGATTTATTTATTCCTTTTTTATATGCGGAAGAGGAAAACTTCCATTTAAAAAACAATAAACAGAAAGTTACTTTACCCCTTTTTACTTTTCATGAGAAATGGGCTAAACTAAGGAAAAAGAAAAAAGAAATAGCATTAAAATATATTTTTATTGACCAATCAGAATTGCCTCCTAGGATCTATAATTGCCTCAAAGGGTCCAATATACATACATTATTGGACCTTTTGAATAATAGTCCAGACGAGCTTATGAAAATGAAACATTTTAGCATAGAAGACGTAAAACATATATTAGACATTCTCGAAATGGAAAAGAATTTTGCATAAATTGGAAATCCATTGTATTCTTTTGTAGAAAAAACTTTAGAAAAAAAGACGAAAATGAAGTTTGAATCTTTAACGGAATCCGTCTACTCAAAATAAATAAAAAATTTAATTAAGTACGTGTATCTAGGGGTAATTCACTTTGAAGCAACTATTCCCTAGATACACACGTCGTGATATTTTATTTATTTCACAATTGAATCAATTTAAATTTAAAAAAGACCTAAAGTTAGGGATTTATCAATCGGTAATGTTGCTCCA